TTTCTAAACATATGTATAAAAAGAACAGATTTCCTTTAGCTCCTCCATGCCTACTATAACTAGTTATTTCGGTTTTTTACTAGCGGCTTTAACTCTAACCTCGGCTCTATTTATTGGTCTGAGTAAGATAGGACTTATTTGAAATTAATTGAATGAATAATTCATAAAAAGAAATCCTTCTATGGTATTCCATATATTTGGTAGTTCCTTACCGTGTTAATTACCAATTATTGGGAATTGAGATTCCTAAGCAATACGAATTAATAGTAATATTTCGGGATAGATATTACCTCCCCCTTTCCCTTTTCAAATAAATAAAATTGAAATGATTGAAGTTTTTCTATTTGGAATTGTCTTAGGTCTAATTCCTATTACTTTGGCTGGATTATTCGTAACCGCATATTTACAATACAGGCGTGGTGATCAGTTGGACCTTTGATTAATATTAATTCACATCTCTTTTTTTAACTGACCTCCTCCTTTCTTTAATTTCATTTTTTTTGGGGGGGTCAAAGGTCAAATTCAGATTGCTGTATTTCAGTTCAGTGGAATTTTCGATCTAACAAGACAAGAGCAGAATCACGCTCTGTAGGATTTGAACCTACGACATTGGGTTTTGGAGACCCACGTTCTACCGAACTGAACTAAGAGCGCTTTCTTACCACAACGGAAAAGACTGTAAAGAAGAAAGAAGGGGATTCTTTTTTTTATATAGTATAGAACCCCCCAAAAAATTTCAACCCCAATAAATACTTCTTGCATATGTATACTATCATAAAATTGAAAATTATGTATTATGTATGTCCAAATTGAATCGCTCTAAAATGTATCTCTGGTTACTGCTTCGAGGAGCAAAAATAGGTAGGGATGACAGGATTTGAACCCGTGACATTTTGTACCCAAAACAAACGCGCTACCAAGCTGCGCTACATCCCTTTCAACTGGCCTACAGTATCATTGTAGAAAATCCCCGTCTTGTTTTCCACATCCTTATTTTATTTCCATTTCCTTCCTTTCTATGCAAAATGTATCTTGCCATTTCTTCCTCTTGGTCTCATATCATATAACATATAATAATAAATTAATATTTTTCTCGGGAATTCTCAGGCGCAAAGGGACCCGTTTTTTTGCTTTAAGAAAAAGAAAATCTTCTCTGCCGAATCATTGCACATGTCAAGTTGAATTGGGGATTCCACACACAAATACAAGTGGTCTTTAACTACATATACATCTCTTACCATAGTGTATTACAATATGGAATATAAAAAAAAAGAAGGAGGATTCTCAATGCGAGATTTTAAAACATATCTTTCCGTGGCACCGGTACTAAGTACTCTCTGGTTCGGGTCTTTAGCGGGTTTATTGATAGAAATCAATCGTTTCTTCCCAGATGCGTTGACATTTCCTTTTTTTTCATTCTAGTTATTGATATGGAAAGGGGTGAAGAAGATTAGAGATAGAGTCAAATATTTGTGACTAATCTCTCTTTCCCGTCTTTTTTTTTTCGAATTAGATAGATTGAATACGGGGGTAAAGAGAAAGAAAAAAGCGGATTCAACCTCAGTTAAATTCGGGTTAAGGCTCCAATTAAATTAAGAATCAAATTAATAATCGAGTTAAAAGAAAACAAAAGGGAAATGTGACTAGAATAAGAGTATCATGCAATACAAGATACTTAAATGAAATACTGTACTGCGATTAGAAATTGCTTTCGAAATTGTTGTATTACTTATTATTTACTATATTAATTGCAACAAAATCTTTATTTCATAATTTGATTTTGAGTTGTTAGCCACTTCTATTTTTTGTCCCTTTTCCTTTCTTCTTATTTGCGTCGGATCGGAAAATAGAAACGTTGGGTGAATCAAAAACCCAAAGGAGGTTCATGGCCAAGGGTAAAGACGTTCGAGTAAGGGTTATTTTGGAATGTACCGGTTGTGTTCGAAACGGTGTTAATAAGGAATCAACGGGTATTTCCAGATATATTACTCAAAAGAATCGACACAATACACCTAGTCGATTGGAATTGAGAAAATTCTGTCCGTATTGTTTCAAACATACAATTCATGGGGAGATAAAGAAATAGATATAGATCGAACCGAGTGCTTGGGTGTCACCCTTTCAAGGAACATGAAAATAATTTAGATATATATCTCTATTATTTCATATATTGAAATAAAAACAACTAAATAAATATAGACAAACCCAATCCTATGAATTTCTTCTATAACTTTTTTTTTTTTTGATTTGATCGAAATAGTATTTTAGGGATAAGGAATAAACAAATTATGGATAAATCCAAGCGACTCTTTCTTAAATCCAAGCGATCTTTTCGTAGGCGTTTGCCCCCGATCCAATCGGGGGATCGAATTGATTATAGAAACATGAGTTTAATTAGTCGATTTATTAGTGAACAAGGAAAAATATTATCTAGACGGGTGAATAGATTAACCTTAAAAGAACAACGACTAATTACTATTGCTATAAAACAAGCTCGTATTTTATCTTCGTTACCTTTTCTTAATAATGAGAAACAATTTGAAAGAAGGGAGTCAACCACCAGAACTCCTGGTTTTAGGAACAGAAAAAAATAGGCTTACTTTTCAATTGAATCAAAATTCGAATCCGAACTCAAAAACAGATAGACGTTTTGTTCAAAAAATACGAGAATCATTCGTGTTGTAAGAAAAATAAGAAAAAAAAGAATCGGGTAAGAGGAATAATTTTTTTTATCGGGCGTGTTCGCTCATTTTGACGACTTTATCATATTATCAGATTTTATCATACTAATTTCTACTCTACCTTCCCGGAGTTCATTCTCCAGAGAATTCCATTTCAAAAAGTTTGGCGGATTCCTTCCAATCCCCTTATTTTATGATCTCGTTGGAAATCATATAAAGACAATTCCTATTTGATATAGCCATTTGTGCAAGGATTTTACGATTAAGAAGCAACTGCCCCTTATACAGATTGTGTATTAATCTACTATAAATATAGGATGCCCCCGCCCCGCGAATTACTGCATTTATTCGAGTGATCCACAAACGACGAAAATCCCTTTTTTTCCTATCTCTATCACGATGCGCCCAAACCAAAGCTCTTATTTTCTGTTGAATAATTGTTCGAGTAAGTCTTGAATGAGCCCCGCGAAAACTTGATGCAAATAAACGCATTTTTGTTCTACGTCTCCGAGCTATATATCCTCGTCTAATTCTGGTCATTGAGTAAATGAAACTTTAATGAATAACTAATTGATTTCCTTTCTTTCAGTTATTCTTTTCCCCCTTCCTAGTCTATTAATAACAAAACGGATTCTTCCAATTTATAAAATAAAAATTCCAATGGCTTTTGCTACTATAACCTTCCCTACCACGCTTTTTTCCTTTTTTCTAGGCATTGGAAAAAAAAAAATAGAAATAGCTAAAGAAATTGTGGGTTCCATCGTCTCTATGGTTACTTCTTAAACGGTGAGGTCTTCTCTATACACCGGAGCCCTTTCCTTCATTTTATTGGTAACTTGTACAGTTACCACTCTTTGGCTCTACCCATGAATTTTCCAGTAATGGGTCTTTCATAATGAGATATACCTTATACAGTAACGGTATTTAATTATGAAGATTGGTTGGGTAGCTGACCTTGTGAGTCCGTTCTTCTAAAGAAAATATTTCTACTTTTTTAAATAGGATTTCCCCCGCTTAATGGGTAACTATTTGTTACCAATGGGGAATTCTTTCTCATCTTAAATTGAAAATTCAGGTGATTTAATTTGCACCAATTGAAACCATAAATTTCATACACAATAGAAAGATATAATAGATCCATCTTTTTTAGATAGTGAATGGAGTTCTTCCATTCTATACGATTCACCGGTACTGATCATTGATACTGGAAAAATTGTTTTTTCTTTTGTTTTGTCTCAGCCCATTATTTAAACGAGTCGCACATACACCCTCGTACATGTTCCTCGACGCTGAGGGCATCCCCCAAGGGCGGGGGATTTCGTGACGTTTCTGATTGGCTGTCTTGGGTTTCTAATAAGTTGTTTAATAGTTGGCATGCTGAATTATACATTATGGGCTGGTTTAGATTGATCCTAACCGGATGATTATGAATTTATTCGATTTCAATATATTAATAGAATATTAAACCCTTAATTAAGTAATTAAGAAGATAAAATCTTAAATCGTATATTTGCACAAAATCACTGCTATTTTTTATCCAACCGCTACAAAATCAACAATTCCATGAGCTTGGGCTTCTGTTGCTGACATAAAAGTATCCCTTTCCATGTCTTCGGATACAGCCCATAAGGGCTTGCCTGTTCTTTGTACATAAACCCTTGTAAGGATTTCGCGCAGTTTCAGTAGTTCTTCCGCTTCCAGGATAAGTTCGGACGTTTGTGCCTCATAAAAACTGGCAGCAGGTTGATGGATCATTACCCTGATCATATAATATAACACAATCAAAGGTTCCCGTATCTCGCACGAGGAGGCAAGGCGAAGAGATAAAGAATAAAATAAGAAAAGGATAGAATTGAACAACCGTACGGGCATTTTTTTCACATTGCATACGGCTCCACAATTGAATTTTTTTACCTTTCATCGAAGAAAGAGAAAATGTGGGATCTATTATACCCAGATCGGTAAATGATCCAATTACCACCCTTCTTTTTTTTTTTCGGAGGAGTTCAAAAATACTATGATGGCCCCGTTGCTTTAATATATTTATTTCGTCTGTGATTCAGCAATCCCAAAGTTTCTTTTTTTTTTTTTTTTCGTACTCTGTCATAACATAAATGCTGTTAATAACCTGCCGGTGTGAAAAAAGTTTGTGACGCTGAAATCGACCTACGATAGGTAAGATAAAATCGGAAATACCCTTCCTTTATCTCATACTACTCTTTCGATACATAATCGAATATTTTGAAAAACAATAAAAAATTTGCATATCGAATTCGAAGTGCCATGCTAATATTACTTAATATTAATAATTCATATGGCGAAGGCATAGTCTTCTTTTTTTCTCTTAAATAAAAAACCCATTGGCGCCAAGCGTGAGGGAATGCTAGACGTTTGGTAATTGCTCCTCCGACCAGGATAAAAGACCCCATTGAGGCGGCTAATCCCATGCATATTGTCTGTATATCTGGTCGCACAAATTGCATAGTATCATAAATGGCTATTCCAGGTATTACCCATCCGCCGGGAGAGTTTATAAGCAAATACAGATCCTTGGTATCACTCTCCGAACTGAGATATACAAAAAGACCAATAAGTTGATTCGAAACATTGCTATCAATCGCTTGGCCTAAAAAAATTAATCTTTCTCGATAAAGTCGGTTGATTCGGATAAAATTGTATCCCTTAGGAGCCGTACGGGCACCTTTTGATGCATACGGTTCAACAAAACTAAAACTTGCGAAAAAAAAGAAATGTGTAGCTTCCAGCCCTCTTTCTTTTTTTATAGCGGACTCCTTCTAATAAAGGAAGGGGCTTCTCTTTCATTTTTGAAGAACGATGCGTTTGGCCGGTTTTCCTAAAATATTAGAATATAAAAAAAAAGTTTTATCGCACTAACTTTTCATTGATGTATTTTTTCATCGCGATCCAATCCAAAAATCACGATGCCATTTTCTTGTTCCTGAATGGGCTTCTTCCATTTTTTAGGTTTATGCTCTACTCCGAGTAAGGATCCGCCCGATTTTGATTTGCACATATAGGACAAATGACCCCAATACCACGTCTTTGTTTTTTTTTTTCATTTTTTCTCAATTTTGCAATTCATTTCTTTTATGTCTTCCGCCAAATATTCGACGTATCCATTCTATTTATTATTCGTTCGACGTATCCATTCTATTTATTATTCGATTGATTAACTGTTTTGGATCAGTGCTATTTAATAATTTCGTTCTAAATAGAATTGTTTATGATATCTATAAGTCCTAATAATAGATATATTACCAATTGGGTTTTTCTAAACGGAGCCTGGATACTTAATTTTATTGGTCCAGCCAAGTCGACCATAAATTATTTGAATTGCTAATATGAATCTGGATACCTCTTCACAAAACGGATCTAATTGCATTTCATTGCACTTCACGTTACAAATTTTTGATGATTCAATCGCTTTTTTGGGGGCGAAAGAGAGGATATCTCGATCGGGGGAGAGAATGGGGAAATCCCATATGACCCAATATATCTGACAGGGCGCACTATATGTCAATCCAAGTTGGATTTCGCTCTCCGGGAGTTCGAAAAGGGACTTTTGGAACACCAATAGGCATAAACTGAAAGAAAAAAGAATTAAGTACTCTATTTCACTTTGATGTGGAAACGTAATAATGGTTTTATTATTTTAATAATATTAGCTTTATCGTCATATTTTCTACATAGATAGAATAAGTTCATAAAATAAAAGAAAACAAAGAAAATTTTTACGAATAGGTACTTTGAATGATGACTAAATATGGATGCATGCGCTCTTCGAAAAGGGAATAAACCCCCATTGCGTATTGGTACTTATCGAGTATAGAATAGATCTGCTTCTCTTTTTTCCTATGAACAAAATTGTTCCATTTTTACTAAAAGAATAGAACAAATAGTAACCCTTTTTCCGAGATAATCCACTGAAAAAAAGGGGGTCCATAGCATAGTTTTTTCAATGCAATAAAGTTACATAGTGTCTATTTTTTGTTGATAAAGGGGTATTACCATGGGTTTGCCTTGGTATCGTGTTCATACTGTCGTATTGAATGATCCCGGTCGTTTGCTTTCTGTTCATATAATGCATACAGCTCTGGTTGCCGGTTGGGCCGGTTCAATGGCTCTATATGAATTAGCAGTTTTTGATCCCTCCGACCCAGTTCTCGATCCAATGTGGAGACAAGGTATGTTCGTTATACCCTTCATGACTCGTTTAGGAATAACCAATTCATGGGGCGGTTGGAGTATTACAGGAGGGACGATAACGAATCCGGGGGTTTGGAGTTACGAAGGTGTAGCCGGGGCGCATATTGTGTTCTCTGGCTTGTGCTTCTTGGCAGCTATCTGGCATTGGGTGTATTGGGATCTAGAAATATTTGGTGATGAACGCACAGGAAAACCTTCTTTGGATTTGCCTAAGATCTTTGGAATTCATTTATTTCTCTCAGGAGTGGCTTGCTTTGGCTTTGGCGCATTTCATGTAACAGGATTGTATGGTCCTGGAATATGGGTGTCCGACCCATATGGACTAACCGGAAAGGTACAATCTGTAAATCCCGCGTGGGGTGTGGAAGGTTTTGATCCCTTTGTTCCAGGAGGAATAGCCTCTCATCATATTGCAGCGGGGACATTGGGCATATTAGCAGGCTTATTCCATCTTAGTGTCCGCCCGCCCCAACGTCTATATAAAGGATTACGTATGGGCAATATTGAAACCGTTCTTTCCAGCAGTATCGCTGCTGTCTTTTTTGCAGCTTTTGTTGTTGCTGGAACTATGTGGTATGGTTCAGCAACTACTCCTATCGAATTATTTGGTCCCACCCGTTATCAATGGGATCAGGGATACTTTCAGCAAGAAATATATCGAAGAGTTAGCGCTGGACTAGCCGAAAATCAAAGTTTATCAGAGGCTTGGTCTAAAATTCCTGAAAAATTAACTTTTTATGATTACATCGGAAATAATCCAGCGAAAGGGGGATTATTCAGAGCGGGTTCAATGGATAACGGAGATGGAATAGCTGTCGGGTGGTTAGGACATCCTATCTTTAGAGATAAAGAAGGGCGTGAACTTTTTGTACGTCGCATGCCTACTTTTTTTGAAACATTTCCAGTTGTTTTGGTAGACGGAGATGGAATTGTTAGAGCCGATGTTCCCTTTAGAAGGGCAGAATCGAAGTATAGTGTCGAACAAGTAGGCGTAACCGTTGAGTTCTATGGTGGCGAACTGAACGGAGTGAGTTATAGTGATCCTGCGACTGTGAAAAAATATGCTAGACGTGCCCAATTGGGTGAAATTTTTGAATTAGATCGTGCTACTTTGAAATCCGATGGTGTTTTTCGTAGCAGTCCAAGAGGTTGGTTTACTTTTGGACATGCTTCCTTTGCTCTGCTCTTCTTCTTCGGGCACATTTGGCATGGTGCTAGAACCTTATTCAGAGATGTTTTTGCTGGTATTGACCCAGATTTGGATGCTCAAGTGGAATTTGGAGCATTCCAAAAACTTGGAGATCCAACTACAAGAAGACAAGTAGTCTGATGCAGCATTGCTCTGTTATTTTTCGCTTCTCACTTCTATTTTCTCTTTGTGATTTTACATAGGATACTGAAAAAGTCTGGATTTAAATCTCCGCCCTTTCGCCTTTTCTTTGATTTTTTTTTCTTTAATCGGGGAGATGATCCCCAATAAACAGGTATGGAAGCTATAATTGTAAACCGCGATCAAATTTATGGAAGCATTGGTTTATACATTCCTCTTAGTCTCGACTCTAGGGATCATTTTTTTCGCTATCTTTTTTCGCGAACCACCTAAAGTTCCAACTAAAAAATGAAATGATTTTTCATTATCTGAATTGAAGTAATGAGCCTCCCAACATTGGGAGGCTCGTTACTTCAACTAGTCCCCGTGCTCTTCGAACGGGTCTCTTAGTTGTTGAGAGGGTTGCCCAAAAGCAGTATATAAGGCGTACCCAGTAAAACTTACAAGTAATCCAGATATAGAGATGGCGACTAGGGTTGCTGTTTCCATTATTATATAATTTCAAGACCACAATGGATCTATGATAAGATTGTTTATTTACAACGGAATGGTATACAAAGTCAACAGATCTCAATGAATACAAAATAGGATTTATGGCTGCACAAACTGTTGAGGGTAGTTCTAGATCTGGTCCAAGACGGACGTCTGTAGGGGCTTTATTGAAACCATTGAATTCGGAATATGGTAAAGTAGCTCCTGGATGGGGAACTACTCCTTTGATGGGTGTCGCAATGGCTCTATTTGCGGTATTCCTATCTATTATTTTGGAGATTTATAATTCTTCCGTTTTACTGGACGGAATTTCACTGAATTAGATTTATAAGAACCCTAGCTTTTAAATAAAAATACAAAAAAAATAAAAATACAAAAAAACGATGCATTTAGGCCTCGGCTTTTTATTTTAGCTTATTCTTTTTTGGTAGTTCGACCGCGAAATTTTTGTGTTTCTGTATTTCCGGAATATGAGTGTGTGACTTGTTATAATTGATCCTATTGAGAGTACAGAGAGTGGGTCTGTCGTCTTGATAGAGATGGTTTTACCCCGTCGGATATTCATTCTAGTATCTGGAGCACGGAATATATGAAATATATCACGAAGTATTTGAACTATGATTCATACTTAATATTCAGACCTCGTGGCCGGATTCCTCAAATTTTTCCAAAGAAAAAAGTTTTCAATTGAATCAATTGAAAGAGTTTTCTTCTTTCAAAGCAGAAACGGGGATTTGATTTTGCTCAAAGAACAAACTTTTCTTTCTAGTTTTAGTCATTATATCGATTCTACTCGTTGAATAAATGATGATCCAATGGTTCTTACTCAGGGAATCCTTGACTTAGCTTGAAGGTTTTATTGAATCATCGTGGTTCTAGTATGAATTTAAGGTTTCAATTGATTCCTAGGGTCTTAACAAGAAAATTCCTATCAATAATAAAGAAAACAAAAGGAAAGCTACATTACATACAAATTAAAATAACAGATGAAAGAAAAAAATAGGGAAATAGAAGATTCAAGAGGCCTGGAACGATCAACAGAAAGACAAGTGAGCCTACTTGATTTTTTGACATTCTAATTATAACAAAAAAAAAGAGCTTTCTTACTTTTACTCTTTCGTATTTTTAGCGAAAATTGAATCAAAAGATTAAGAAGTTTCCAATTTTCTATTCCATACCTCTTTTAACCTGTTTTTGGGTTTTTTTGTTTGAGCTGTACGATTTGTTTGAGCTGTACGAGATGAAATTCTCATATACGGTTCTCAGAGGG